AAGACGACACAAGAAAGGTATTTTTCTTGTGTCGTCTTGTATCGAATAGAAGATTAGGAAGACTAAAAAGACTTTATAGAAATCTTTTTTACTTTCATTTTTCCCGTCTTTGCCTTGTATTCTATTCCTTTGTATGCTTTTTTTCTATTATTAGGAATAGTATACAAGTAATGAGTTTCAGACATCTCACAAAAGAAAAAACAGTATAAAAAAAAAGTAAAAGGCTTACATAATTCTATCAATCGACAAGTTTAAGGAATCTCTAGATCTAGAAATTGATTTCGTACAACTGAACCTTTTCAAACTGTTTCTTTTTCAGAACCAAAAAGATTTGTGCCAAAATCACAGATGCCAAGAAGAACAAAAGGCCTTGGACTCGTAATGGATCTTGAAGCACTATTTCTGCGTCTCCCTGCCCAAACCCTCCTACATTTGGATTACTTGTTAATGGTTGATCAAGCTTGATGGATTCACCTTCTGAAACAAGAAGTTCTGGTCCTGGAGGTATAATATCAACCACTTGACGTCCATCTAATGCATCAATTATGGTTATTTCATACCCCCCCTTTTCTTTACGTACTATTCTGCTTACTATACCGGCTGATGTAGCATTATAAACTGTATTGTTACTCTTGCTACCATCAGGATAAATCTGACCCCTTCCTCTGTTCCCACCTACATATATAGGATATTTTAAGAAGTGAACGTCTTTTTTCGTAGCAGGGTCGGGAGAAAGAATGGGAAAGACGATTTCACTATATTTCTGACCGGGAACAGGACCTATCACAAGAATATTTTTTTTATTAGGACGATAAGACTGAAAAGAAAGATTGCCCATCTTTTCTTTCATTTCGGGAGAAATACGATCGGGGGGGACTAATTCGAATCCCTCGGGTAAAATAAGAACAGCTCCCACATTTAAAGCTCCCTTTTTACCATTAGCAAGAACTTGTTTCAGTTGCATATCATAAGGAATTCGAACAACTGCTTCAAATACAGTATCAGGAAGTACAGCTTGCGGAACTTCAATATCCACGGGCTTATTAGCTAAATGGCAATTGGCACATACAATTCGACCAGTCGCTTCTCGTGGATTTTCATAACCCTGCTGCGCAAAAATGGGATATGCATTTGAAATAGATGCTCGAGTTATTACATATATCATGATCGATAAAGAAATGGATCGAGTCATCTGTTCTTTTACCCAAGAAAAAGTATTTCTATTTTGCATAGTCCAATCATAGATCCCGGAATTTCTACAATAAATTAGATAGGTAGCTAGTAGAATTCCCTATCCACAAGTTTGCCATTGTATTGATTGTACTGAAAGAATTGTACTGGTGGAATATGGTATGAATACCTTGAACTGAAAAGGTAGAAGTATAAAAAATAAGTAAGATTTAAAACGATTTCTTTATACACGAAGCAAAAGTCTGATTTGATTGATATCAAGAGATCTAATGAATTCTTCATTCATTCATTGAATAATAAATTACTACAAGTGAAGGAGATACACGATTTAAAAAATGGAAGATCCAATATTTCACAATTGTATCTAGAATCACTGGAAAAGTGAAAACAAGACCAGATATAATTTGATCGTTCTGAGCCAATCCAAAATCGTTGTATATCGAACCAATCATTAGTTCCCAACCATGGGTCGAGTGGAATCCGATCCATAAATCAGTAACTAAAAGAATAGAAAAAGCTTTTATTGTGTCACTTAAGTTATAGAGAAATTCCTGAATCCAAGAATTAAGAATGAAAAGTTCTTCATTACCCAGAATAAAATAACTACTTAGAATAGCGAAACAGATTAGATTTGTCGATAAATGCAAAATTATATGGAAATGAGATTCATTGTGTCTTTTGACCAATTGTATTGTTTCCTTGTGCATTCCTATATGAAGCCCTTGCCCTTGTATATATGTGTCCGAGTACTGCTTTATCATCTCGTCCAACAGGAATAGTTCTTCTAATTACATAAAATTTTCTAGAACATTTTTCTCTTGAATATCATTCATAAGTAACGAATATTATTTTTATTTTAAGACGAACCCTACCAGATCCTTTAATTCTTTTATTTCTATTTCTAATTCGAAAGATTTAACTTTTTAATCGCAGCACGGGGATAGGGTATCAATTCAAAATCAGGGAACTAAAAGGAAGAATTCTGTTTTTACGAAAACAAAAGGTAAGATATTTGATGAATCTATACTTAACTTAGATTAGACTTCTTAATGAAACTTATTAGACCTTTAATTAGTATAAAAGAGTTAAGCTGGGGGCCATGTATATGCGTATATTTTGGTGTACTTTTGGTGTACAAATAGTTTATAGTTTATATTAATACTTAAATTCTTAATACTTATTCTTAATACTTAATATATATTATATATAAATTATTATTATATTATAATTAATAATTATATAATTATTATAATTATATTTTTTTTATTCTTTATGCGTCCTCCTGGTTTTTTTATTTGTATTTGAGATGTATAATGTATGTGAACTGCTGCCTCAACGGAACGGTAAAATAGAATATAGCATCCTTTGTCGGAATGAACATTTTTAAGAAGCTGCAGTTGTCTTAAAAAGATAATTAGTAAGTTCTTCTCTCATGCTGAGATTTCTTCTTCAGTTCATTTCATTCAATTGGTACGCGCAAGAAATAGGCCAATTCGGCAGCTTTTTGTTCAATTTCTCGTGGATTAAAATTATCATCAGTACGAGTCAAGGGAATGGCTCCTTGACCCCGGATTTCCATATAAAGGACACGACGAGTAAAAAGACCCTCTCCCACCTCTATTCTGATTGATTGGATATCTTTCAGAAAGAAACGAAAGAAGATGCGACGATTTTTTCCAGGAAATCCCCAACGAAAAAAGCACATTATCCCTTCTTTTCTATCGAATCGGTCATAACCACTACCTAAATTCCATGAAATTGTGCACCACAAATAAGAACTAATGAATAGACCTGCGATCCCATAGAAAGACATCACGATCCCTTGTGGGAAAAAAACAATTTCCTGAGAAGGAAATACGGATATCAGATTCCTACCAAGATAACTGGAAGTTCCAACCACTAAGAATCCTAGTGAACCTAAAAAAAGGATACAGGCCCAGCAAAAATTACTTGTTTTTCGAGACCCCGTTATAAGTTCTATCCATATATGTTCTGATCGCCAATTCATACTATACTAGATCCAGTTGCATTCGATTAGAATTGAGAAAATAACCCAAATAGATTTGACTTTTCTTGCTTGATTCCGAAATAACTTCCATCAACTAGCAGTATTCTGACATGAACCATTAGGAATAATTGGTTAGATACATTGAGTTTCTATTTCAAAGATTAAAAAAAAATATTTGCTGATCATTTTGAATTTAATTGATATTGATTAAGCTATAACCGCATATACATACATTAATGCATATATTATGCATCAGTATACATAACAATTTTTCCGTTTGTTTTCGGAAAGGCCACATATCATATATCCTACCATATTACACTAAAAAAGTATTTGTATGATGATCCAGCGTTGAAATAAATTGATGAGATTTGGTCCCATCATTTTTAGACAATCTTATTTCTTTGGACATAAAGAGATAAAGAAGCCATTGCGATTGCCGGAAAGACTAGGCCCACTAAAGGAACCAAAATAGAGGGAAAGTTAAAATCTATCATAGAACGGGTACCTCGATTTCATATTTGTACCTATTATAATTATAAAGATATCTTATGATACGTCTACCTATTATAAAAAATATGAATATAATCTTAATATTCTTAATATTAAAGTACTTAATAATAAAAATAAATAAGTACAAGGAATGTAGAACTAAATGAAGTTTACCTATTCCTCTTTCTACACGAATATGTATGACAGTCCACTTTCATAAATTTTATTCTTCTTTTCCCATCCTTAATTTTATTTATATCTTTTCTTTCAAAAAACCTTTGTTTGTTTTGAAAGAAAAGAATTTTTTATGAATTCGCGACTTTAACCAATCTTATCCAACAAACAAAACAGGGATTCCTAGTGAAAAACAGGGGTTCTCGGTAAATAGAAATAATTTATATTCTATATTCTTATTATTCTTTATTATCATTCTATATTCATTCTTATATTCTTCTTAGTTTGATTATTTGATTATATATTCTATATTTGAATTTTATTTGTTTTTTTATTTTATTTTTTCTATATTTTTTTATATATTTTTCGTTGTTCTATAATATGAATATGTCATAAAGTAGGGATAATTTTTTTTTTGATTTACCCGATTTCTCAGAAGGAGAAAGAAACTCTTTTTTATCTTGTCGGTAGAGAGATGCTTATTCCTAATCAGGAAGGGGGGTAGAATAAAAAAATGGATTCGGGTAAAAAAGTAATTATCCAAAACTTCTGACTCTTACTACACTTATAACTGATGTCCCAAAAGAAAACACCATCTTCCTAGTTTGGTTTTTTTGATTACAATAAACTAAATGCTTATTCGCTACAAATCAAAATAACTGAACCTAGTGCTATACTTCCATTTTAAAATAAAATGAAGAATTTCAACCCCTTTTTAATTTTAAATTAAAATATTTTTTTTTTAATCTTGATTCAAGGGAAGTAAACCCTGTAGTTGAAATAACTCACTGAGAACACCTTTTAAAAGATTACGTGGTACGATTGGGTCGAATAAGCCCTTATCGAATAAATACTCAGCCTCTTGTGAACCGTCAGGTACTGTCTTTTTCAATGTTTGTTCAATTACTCTTTTGCCCGCAAACGCAATATAGGCATTAGGTTCAGCAATAATGATATCTCCCAACATACCAAAACTTGCTGTAACTCCGCCAGTTGTAGGAGATGTAAGGATTGATACATAGAATAACTTTTTATTTGATTGATAATCATATGAAGCAGAAGATATTTTAGCCATTTGCATCAAGCTCAAACTCCCTTCTTGCATGCGTGCTCCTCCAGAAGCACACACAATAATGACAGGTAGAGATCGATTAATAGCATACTCGATCAAACGGGTTATTTTCTCACCTACTACGAATCCCATACTACCTCCCATAAACTGAAAATCCATAACTCCAATTGCTATGGGAATACTATTTAGTTGACCTATGCCCGTTTGAACAGCTTCAGTTAAACCCGTTTTTTTTTTATAAAAAAAGATGCGATCTGTATAAGATTCCTCTTCTGAATTAAATTCAATGGGATCCATAGAGACCATATCCTCATCCATAGGCTCCCAAGTGTCAGGATCAATAAGAAGTTTGATTCTATCTGAACTACTCATTTTCAAATGATATCCGCAGTGTTCACAAATATTCATTTTTGACCAAAAAAATTTTTTATAATTTAATCCATAACAATTCTCGCATTGAACCCATAACTCTCTGTATTTTGTATTTATATCGAAATCATTAGAGCTTTCTCTTTCATTGAGATAACTGCTACTAGTACTACTCGAATTTTCACTTTCAATACTACTTATAGTTTGACTTTCCGTACAAATGAAACTATAAATGTAACTGTCGATACCACTGTAAATGTCACTATTAAGACTGATTTCAAAACGAAGATAACTATCAATGCAACTATTAATGTGATTATTCCAATTAGATTGAGTATCATCCATGGAATAATAATAGTAGTAATTGCTACTCTTAGACTCACTATTCAAATAACTATAAAAAAGTATCTCTAGTTCATTCAAAAAAGAATTAGCATTGTCAATCTCAAAAATCTGATTTTCAATATCAAAATATACAGAATAACTGTCACCATTACTATTTTTAACTAAAAAAGTATCATCAGAGATCAAACTAAAAATATTTCTGCTATCAAATAAATAATCTAGATAATTAATATTACCGAAACTATAACTGCCACTATCACTCCAACTAGGAATCCTTTTCTCCGCATCATTTAGAATAGGTTCATTACTTCCACTAGTATGTCCAATATCATCAAGACTATCCATTGATTTACTTAGTCCACACCTATGTTCTAACTTATTGTTAGACAAGATCGAATTGAACCAACATTTTTCCATAGAGCCTTTCTGCCCCCTATTTGATGAAAACTTAATACCTAATATATGAATAGTCATTCGATGAATAAAAAAATCATTTTACTATTTTTTTTTATCATTCAGAATTCAAATGAAGCATATTATCCAATCATTAAAATTATTAATTAAAAACGAGCGAGTCTTGAAAAGAAAGAAAGGATTCTTCTCCTGTTGGGGAATCCAGTTAATCATTTCAATATTTCAATATATATTATGATAGAATCTTTTCCTCAAAAAAAATCTAAGGAGAGGTTTCTTAAAAAACTTTAAATTCTCATCAAAAAGATACATAGTTGTTTCTTACCATAAATTTTAAATAGATTCTCGTAGAATCTCGTGTCATACAGTCAAATAATAAATTTGTTTATTACAACAGGGAACGAAAAAGACAATATCAATATCAATATAAAGGATGGGGGTAGAAGGGATCTTTCCCTTGGCTTGATCCTTGATCTATGGCCTGAATATAAAATGATCCACCAATCCAGTCCTAAGGATACATAATTAAGCCTATGGCTCCAACAATAAATAATAAATAATAGATTAGTCTTCAATAAATAATAGAAATAGATTAGTCTTCGATCTTATGTTGTATATACTTGTATATGGTAAGGTCTGTACATATATATGCAAATACACAAATACCCTCATTCATAGTATAGGATTAGTATAACATGTTCGTTCTTTATTCTATTCGGCCCAATCTTTTCTTAAAAAAAAGATTGGGCCAAGTTTCATTGCAATCAATTAGGAGAACAAACAGGGACTGCTGAATTATGCGCACTTATTTTGTCTCTTTATCTAGCTTATCCACTGGGTCGAAATCAAATTTGATCTCTTTCCATACTTCACAAGCAGCGGCTAGTTCAGGGCTCCATTTGCTAGCTTCACGAATAATATCATTACCTTCACGAGCAAGATCACGCCCCTCATTACGAGCTTGTACACATGCTTCTAAAGCCACTCGATTAGCTACTGCACCGGGTGCATTTCCCCAAGGGTGTCCTAAAGTTCCTCCACCGAACTGTAGTACGGAATCATCCCCGAAGATTTCGGTTAGGGCAGGCATATGCCAAACATGAATACCCCCGGAAGCCACGGGCAGAACACCTGGCATAGAGACCCAGTCTTGAGTGAAAAAAATACCACGACTTCGATCTTTTTCAATAAAATCATCACGTAACAAATCAACAAAACCCAGAGTCATCTCGCGTTCCCCCTCCAGTTTACCTACTACTGTACCAGCGTGAATATGATCTCCACCAGACATACGTAATGCTTTAGCTAGTACACGAAAATGCATACCATGATTTTTCTGTCTATCAATAACTGCATGCATTGCGCGATGGATGTGAAGAAGTAGACCGTTGTCGCGGCAATAATGAGCCAAGCTAGTATTTGCGGTGAACCCCCC